AGTAAAGTGTCTGAGAAAAAAAAGAGTAATTTTGATAGAATTAAATATGTAGACATCTACCTTTACTATATTTATCAGGATTTAACTGATTCTTTAAACTTCAAAAATTTAGGTACATCTAATACTGAAATATAAAAAGATAAGCTAATTAAGCTAGTGGGTTCATACCCCACTTATAAAGGTAATAATCCTTTTCTTTTTAATAATTAATTTTTATAAAATTCTCTTTTTCTTTACTCTTTTAATAGGAACATTAATCACAATTTCATCATATTCATGATTTAGAATATGAATAGGATTAGAAATTAACTTATTATCGATAATTCCTTTAATAACAAATCCTCAGAACTCCTACCCATCCGAATCTGCTTTAAAATATTTTATTACTCAGGCCCTAGCATCAAGAATTGTATTATTTACAATTATTATAATAATAAATACTAATGAATCTGCCCCCCAAGATTCAGAAAATTTATTTATAATAATTATAAATTCTGCTTTACTTACAAAGTTAGGAGCTGCACCCTTCCATTTTTGATTTCCTGAAGTAATAGAAGGACTAAATTGATTTAATTGTCTAATTATATTAACATGACAAAAAATCGCCCCAATAATCATAATTATATATAATATAAATACAACAGTCTTTTTCTCAAGAATTATTATTATCTCATCAATAATTAGAGGAATCTTAGGGCTAAACCAAACTAGATTGCGAAAAATTATAGCATACTCTTCTATTAATCATATTGGATGAATAATTGCAGCTATACATTCACAAAAAATTTGATTTATTTATTTCACAGTATATGTTATTATTTCCGTAAATATTATTGTAATTTTCATACAAAACAAAATCTTTTATATTAACCAGCTACATAACATTCTTAACCAAAGAAAAATATTAAAAATTCTATTTATAATAAATTTTTTATCATTAGGAGGAATCCCCCCATTTCTAGGATTTTTACCTAAGTGATTAACAGTAAACAGATTAGTAAATATAAATTTTTATATAATCAGTTTTATTTTGATTGTTTTAACTCTAGTAACTCTCTATTTTTATCTCCGAATTACATTTTCAACCTTAACAATTTTAAGAACAGAAACAATCCTAAACAAAATTCAAGTAAAAACTTTCTGAACTTTCATAATCAACTTTCTTACATTAAGAGGACTAATAACTTGCACTTTAATCTTTAATTTCTTTTAAGGATTTAAGTTAAAGAAACTGTTAGCCTTCAAAGCTAGAAATAGGTAGTTTCCTAAGCCTTAAAGGCTTAAAAAGAAACTTTACCTTTAAATTTGCAATTTAAAATCATTATTGACTATTAAACCATGGTGAAGGAAATAAAATTTCGTTCATAAATTTACAATTTATTGCCTAACTCAGCCACTTCACCGAACAAATGGTTGTTTTCCACTAATCATAAAGACATTGGAACTTTATATTTTATCTTTGGGGCATGAGCAGGAATAGTAGGAACATCTCTAAGAGTTTTAATTCGTTCAGAATTAGGAAACCCCGGTTCCTTAATTGGAGATGATCAAATTTATAATGTAATTGTTACAGCCCATGCATTCATTATAATTTTTTTTATAGTAATACCTATTATAATTGGAGGTTTCGGAAATTGACTTGTTCCTCTAATATTAGGAGCACCAGACATAGCATTCCCACGAATAAATAATATAAGATTCTGGTTACTTCCCCCTTCCCTCGCACTCCTAATTATAAGAAGAATTGTAGAAAGAGGGGCAGGAACAGGATGAACAGTTTATCCTCCCCTATCTGCTAATGTAGCCCACAGAGGCTCATCTGTAGATTTAGCTATTTTCAGACTTCATCTAGCTGGAGTATCCTCTATTCTAGGAGCTGTAAACTTTATTTCTACAGTTATTAATATACGACCAACAAAAATAAACCCTGAACAAATACCCCTTTTTGTATGAGCTGTAGCAATTACAGCACTACTACTCCTTCTCTCCCTACCAGTACTAGCTGGTGCAATTACTATATTACTCACAGATCGGAATATTAATACGTCATTTTTTGATCCAGCCGGAGGAGGAGACCCAATTTTATATCAACATTTATTTTGATTCTTCGGACATCCTGAAGTTTACATTTTAATTTTACCCGGATTTGGAATAATTTCACATATTATTAGACAAGAAAGAGGGAAAAAAGAAGCATTTGGAACCTTAGGAATAATTTATGCAATAATAGCAATTGGATTATTAGGATTTGTTGTATGAGCACATCATATATTTACTGTAGGAATAGATGTTGATACACGAGCATATTTTACCTCGGCAACAATAATTATTGCAGTTCCGACAGGAATTAAAGTATTTAGATGATTAGCTACATTCCACGGAACAAAACTAAAGTATTCTCCTGTAACTTTATGAGCTTTAGGATTTGTATTTCTATTTACAGTAGGAGGTCTAACAGGAGTAGTATTAGCTAACTCTTCTATTGATATTATTCTCCATGATACATATTATGTAGTAGCCCACTTCCACTATGTTCTTTCTATAGGTGCTGTATTTGCAATTATAGCAGGATTAATTCAATGATTTTCTTTATTTACAGGATTAACACTAAATAATAAATACTTAAAAATTCAGTTTTTAGTAATATTCGTTGGTGTAAATTTAACTTTTTTCCCCCAACACTTCTTAGGTTTAAGGGGAATACCTCGTCGATATTCAGATTATCCTGATGTATTTATACAATGAAATATTATTTCATCAATTGGTTCATTAATTTCACTAGTAGCAGTTATTTATTTAATTTTCATTTTATGAGAAGCTTTCTCATCAAAACGAAAAGCAATTTCAGGATTAAATCTAGCTTCCTCAATTGAATGACTTCAACATTTACCTCCAGCAGAACATAGATATTCTGAACTTCCTATATTAACTGCTAAATTCTAATATGGCAGAATAGTGCACTGGATTTAAACCCCAAATATAAAGATTAACCTTTTTTTAGAAATCATAACATGAAAAACTCTCCTTCTCCAAGATAGAGCATCACCTCTTATAGAACAATTATCTTTCTTTCATGACCATGCCCTTTTAATTTTAGTAATTATTACTGTACTAGTAGGACAATTAATAGTAACATTGTTTTTTAACAAATTAACTCACCGCTTCCTTTTGGAAGGACAAATAATTGAAATTATTTGGACTATTCTACCTGCAGTAATTCTTATTTTTATTGCTCTCCCCTCTCTTCGATTAATTTATATTCTTGATGAAGTCAGAAATCCTATATTGACAGTTAAAATCATTGGACACCAATGATATTGATCATATGAATATTCAGACTTTAAACAAATTGAATTTGATTCATATATAATTCCTACTAATGATTTAAAACCATTTAATTTTCGGCTATTAGATGTAGATAATCGAATAGTAATTCCATTTGAATCTCCGATTCGAGTAATTGTAACATCATCTGATGTTATTCACTCATGAACAATCCCTTCTATTGGAGTAAAAATTGATGCAACTCCAGGACGATTAAATCAAGTCAGATTTACAACTAGACGACCAGGGTTATTTTTTGGCCAATGTTCAGAAATTTGTGGAGCAAATCATAGATTCATACCAATTGTTGTAGAAAGAATCTCAACTAAATATTTTATTAAATGAATTTCCGAAATATCTAAAATTTCATTAAATGGCTGAAAGTAAGCAATGGAATTTTAAACCATCTAATAGTAGATTAACAACTACTTTTAATGAAAAATTTAGTTAAAATATAACATTAGCTTGTCAAGCTAAAATTATTAATAAATTAATAATTTTTAATTCCTCAAATAGCACCATTAAATTGACTCTTATTATTTATTTTTTTCACTTCCATATTCATAATTTTCAATGTAATAAATTTTTATTCTTTTTCATATAAACCTAAAGAAAAAAAAAGAGAAAAAACAAAAATTAATCTAAATTGAAAATGATAGCTAATCTTTTTTCATCTTTTGACCCATCAACAAATTTTAATTTATCTTTAAACTGAATAAGAAGATTAATTGGTTTAATTCTTATCCCTCCAATATTCTGATTAATCCCATCCCGATTTAATATATTATGAAATATAATTATTAATACACTCCATAAAGAATTTAAAATTTTATTAGGAAAAAATTCAAATGGAAGAACGCTAATTTTTATTTCCCTGTTCTCGTTTATTCTGTTTAATAACTTCCTAGGACTATTTCCTTATATTTTTACTAGAACTAGACACATAACACTAACATTAACATTAGCACTACCTTTATGACTAAGATTTATAGTTTACGGTTGAATTAATAACACAATTCATATATTGGCTCATCTAGTTCCACAAGGAACACCCCCTGTCTTAATACCATTCATAGTGTGTATTGAAACAATTAGAAATATTATTCGACCAGGAACCTTAGCTGTACGATTATCCGCAAACATAATTGCTGGTCATTTACTAATAACTCTATTAGGAAACACAGGATCATCACTATCAATCTTTATAATTAATTTTTTAATTATTACACAAATTCTCCTTCTAATTCTTGAATCAGCAGTTTCTATTATTCAATCTTATGTATTTGCAGTATTAAGAACACTATACTCAAGAGAAGTTAACTAATGAGAACACACAAAAATCATCCTTTCCATCTTGTAGATGTAAGACCATGACCTATTCTCGGAGCATTTGGAGCAATAACCACAATAATAGGGTTAATCAAATGATTCCATTTATATAATAACAATTTATTACTTCTAGGATTTACTATTATATTATTAGTTATATATCAATGATGACGAGATATTGTACGAGAAGCAACATTTCAGGGGTTACATACCTTTAAAGTTACAATTGGCCTTCGTTGAGGAATAATTTTATTTATTACTTCAGAAGTATTTTTTTTCATTTCATTTTTTTGGGGATTTTTTCATAATTCCCTATCACCTAGAATTGAATTAGGAATAATTTGACCCCCCCAAGGTATCCAAACATTTAATCCAATTGAAATTCCATTATTAAATACTTTAATTTTATTAACATCTGGTTTAACAGTAACATGAGCCCATCATAGATTAATAGAAAATAATTATAATCAAGCTCTTCAAGGATTAATTTTAACTGTAATTTTAGGAGTATACTTCACAATCCTTCAAGCTTATGAATATATTGAAGCACCTTTTACTATTGCTGATGCAGTATACGGATCTTCATTCTTTATAGCAACAGGATTTCATGGAATTCATGTCATTATTGGAACAACTTTTTTATTAGTATGCTTAATACGACATTACTATAATCATTTCTCTCCTATTCACCACTTCGGATTTGAAGCAGCTGCCTGATACTGACATTTTGTAGATGTAGTATGACTATTCCTTTATGTTTCTATTTACTGATGAGGTAGATATTTATATAATATAAAAATTATATTTGACTTCCAATCAAAAAATCTAGAACTCTAGTATAAATAATTTTAATATTATCAACAATAAGACTAGTAATCATAATGATTCTTTTAATTTTAACAATCATTTTAAACTTAATTTCAAAAAAAACTTTTAGAGATCGAGAAAAAAGAAGACCCTTCGAATGTGGTTTTGATCCAAAAAGATCCGCACGACTTCCATTCTCTCTACAATTCTTCTTAATTGCTGTAATTTTCTTAATTTTTGATGTCGAAATTACCCTTCTTCTTCCTATAATTATAACAATAATGAACTCAAATATAATAAACTATTTATATGTAGTACTATTCTTTATTATTATTCTAATTCTGGGGCTATTCCACGAATGAAATCAAGGAGCCCTAAATTGAGCCAATTGGGATTATAGTTAATTATAACATTTAATTTGCATTTAAAAAGTATTGAAAAATCAATTTTTCTCAAATAGGAAGCAAAAAATTGCAGTTAGTTTCGACCTAAAAATTTGATGATTTCATCCCTATTTATTAATTGAAACCAAAAAGAGGTATATCACTGTTAATGATACAATTGAGTAATACTCCAATTAAGGAAATATGTTATTCAAGAATAAGCTTCTAACTTAATTCTTAAGCGATGAAACTTCGTTTATATTTCTATTTATATAGTTTAAAAAAAAACATTACATTTTCATTGTAAAATTAGAATTTTTCTTATAAATATTTGAAAGTAATTTTACTACCCCAATATCTTCAATATTGTACTCTATATTAAGCTATCCAAATAAAATCTAAAAAATAATAAAAATATAATTCAAATTAAAATTAACATAAAATAAACTTTTAAATGATTAGAAGAAAAAAACTGAAAAAATATAGAAACTAAACCTACTTTTGATTTTAAGTTTTGACCTCCATAGTATTCATGTCAACCTTGATCAAAAATTTTACTATATAAACTTCCTAAATAAATAAAGTAATAATTAATTCCTAAAGTAGAAACAATTGGTATATTTCATATTATACCTAAAAATCTCGAAATAAATAAATATTTTAAAGAAAGAAGACTATGACTGATTCTTAACTTGGCAAATTCATAACCTATAATTATTCCAATTAAAATCATTAATAAAGCCAAAATTTTAAAAACAAAAGGAAGACAAATAAAATAAGGTGTAGGAAAAATTATTCAGGACAAAATTCTACCCATAATTACAACTAAAAAAATTAATCCTAATTTTCCCTTAATTATCTTTCCTAAATGTTCAGATAAAAAATTTAATCTAAAATAATTCAAGTCCCCAGATAAAGAATAATAAACTAACCGAAATCTATAACAGACAGTCAAACCTACAGAAACATAAAAAATTAAATAAATATAAATTCTCAAATAATTCATAGATATAATTTCAACAACTAAATCCTTAGAATAAAAACCTGATAAAAATGGAAGACCACAAAGAGAAAAATTACAAATATTAAATAAAGTACAAGTAATAGGTATATTAATAATAAGGGAACCTATATAACGAATATCCTGACAATTACCCATATTATGAATAATATTACCAGCACATATAAATAACAAAGCCTTAAATAAAGCATGAGTTAAAAGATGAAAAAAAGCCAATTCATATCTACCTAAAGATAAAATTCCTATTATTAATCCCAGCTGTCTTAATGTAGATAAAGCAATAATTTTTTTTAAATCAAATTCAAAATTAGCCCCTAAACCCGACATAAACATAGTTATTCTAGACATAAATAATAATAAAAATATTACCTCCGAGGAAAAAGAAAAATTAAACCGAATTAATAAATAAACACCTGCAGTAACAAGAGTAGAAGAATGAACTAAAGAAGAAACTGGGGTAGGAGCAGCCATAGCCGCAGGTAATCAGGAAGAAAATGGAATTTGTGCCCTTTTAGTTATAGCTGCTAAAACTACTAATCAAGAAATAATTCCTATCTCAAAATCCGATTTTATAAAATCTAAATAATAAATATATCTTCAACTCCCATAATTTAATATTCAAGCAATAGATATTAATAAAGCTACATCCCCAATACGATTAGATAAAGCTGTTAATATCCCTGCATTATAAGACTTTTCATTTTGATAATAAATTACTAAACAATAAGATACTAATCCCAAACCGTCTCAACCTAAAAGAATAGAAATTAAATTAGGAGAAATAATTAATAACATTATTGAAAATACAAATATAACTACTAAAAGAATAAAACGATTAAGATTTAAATCACCGTGTATATACTCCTCACTATAAAAAATTACTATTGAAGAAATAAATAAAACAAATCTCATAAATATTAAAGATATTCAATCAAGTAAAATAGACATTACTAATATCGAAGAATTTAAAGACAAAATATTAATTTCCAAAATAATCCTCAAATCTAATACTAAAAAATAAGTTCTTAAAAAAAAAAATATTAAAGAAAAAAATAAGAAAAAACCAAAATAAATTTTACAAATTGATAATATTATCCAAAGTAAAACTACATCTCTAATCCCACAAATTAGAATTTTTATTAAACTATTTGAATTAAATTCATAAAGAAAAATATTCTGAAGATAAAATTAATATATTTAAAGGAACTCAATGAAGAAAAAGAAGTAAATATTCCCGAAAAAGCCTAAAATATAAAGAAAAAATTCCTGAATGGAATAAACCATGTTGTGTATAAGAATATAAAAATAAAGAATATACTGCTCTAAAAAAAGACATTAAAGATAAAAAAATTATTCTTCACCTTCTATAAGAAACTAATCTATTAATTAATATAATTTCTCCTAATAAATTTAAAGAAGGAGGAGCAGCTATATTAGAAGAACATAATAAAAATCATCATAAAGAAAGACTAGGAATAATATTTAATAAACCCTTATTTAAATATAAACTACGCCTCCCTAATCGTTCATAAACAATATTTGCTAAACAAAATAATCCAGAAGAACAAAGACCATGAGCTAATATTATAACTAAAGAACCTCAAAATCCCCAGACTCTAAATGTTATAATCCCTCCTAAAACCAACCCTATATGAGCTACAGAAGAATAAGCAATTAAAGACTTTAAATCTCTCTGTCGAATACAAATTAAAGAAACAAAAAATCCTCCCACCAACCTAATAGAAATAAATATAAATCCTAATTTTAATCCAATATCTCTAAATAATTTCAAAATACGTAATAAACCAAAGCCCCCTAATTTTAATATAATACCTGCTAAAATTATTGATCCTGAAACAGGGGCCTCCACATGAGCTTTAGGAAGCCAAAGATGAATAAAATATATAGGCATTTTTACTAGAAAAACTAAAATTATACATATATACATATATATATTATTAAAATTCAAATTAAATAAAAAAAAATCCAACGAACTAAAAATATTATAATAAAAAAAAAGTGAAATTATTATTGGTAAAGAAACTAATAATGTATAAAATAATAAATATACCCCTGCCTCAATACGCTCTGGTTGATAGCCTCAACCAATAATTAAAATCAAAGTAGGAATTAAACTAATCTCAAAAAATAAATAAAAAATAAATAAATTTAATGAAGAAAATGTTATATATAAACTCAACATTAAAAAAATTATTACAAAAAGAAAAAATCTCCTATAATTATTTAATTTAAAAATCTTTTCTCTAGCTAAAATCATTAATGAACAAATTCAAAACCTAAGCAAAATCAAAGAAAAAGAAAGCAAATCAGCCCCCAAATAATTCGAAATATTACACACTAAATAATTAAAGCTAAAATTAAATAAAAATAAAAAAGTTAAAAAAAAAAAATAAAACTGAACCAACCAAAATAAATTTACAAAACATAAAGGAATCAAAAATAATAAAGAAAAAATAAATTTTATCATAAAGAAGAAAAAGATAAAATATAATCATTTCCACAAACCCGAATTATTGAAACTAATAAAGATAATCCTATAGCCCCCTCACAAACCCTTATTGTTAAAAAAATTATACTAAAAAAATATTCAAAATTTATATTTTCCAAAAAAATAAACAAATTCAAAAAAAGAGATAATACAACAAATTCTAAACTTAAAAGTATTAAAAGTAAATGCTTACGCTTAGAAGAAAAAACAAAAAGTCCAGAAAAAAAAATTAAACAAGAAATATAAATTATCATTAAGTTTTAATAATTTAATTAAAATATTGGTCTTGTAAACCAACAATAAGATACTTCTTTTAAAACATCAAGGAAGAAAAATAAATCTCTTCTTTAATCTCCAAAATTAAAATTTTTTAATAAACTATTCCTTGTATTACATCAATTATAATTTTAATATTATTTTTTACAATTATATTTCTATTCCTTAATCACCCCCTGTCTTTCGGAATAATTTTATTAATTCAAACTCTTCTTATTACAATTGAATCAGGAATAATAAATTTAAATTTTTGATATTCATATATTTTATTCCTAGTAATAGTAGGAGGAATACTTATTTTATTTATATATATGACAAGAGTAGCATCAAATGAAAAATTTAAATTTTCAATCAAAATAATACCATTTTTAACCACAATAATAATATTATTATTAATCAATACAATACTAGATCCTATAATTTCAGAAAAAAAAAAAATCAATTATGAACTAATTAATAATTATTATATAAACAAAATATCATTAAGAAAATATATAAATTTCCCTAATAGTATATTAATAATTTTAATTATTTGTTATTTACTTCTTTCCCTAATTATAGTAGTAAAAATTACTAAAATCCAGTATGGCCCCCTTCGGCAAAAATTCTAATGAAAATACCAATTCGAAAAACATCTCCCCTTTTAAAAATTGTTAATAATGCACTAATTGATTTACCTACCCCCTCAAATATTAATACAATATGAAACTTTGGCTCACTTCTAGGATTATGTTTAGGAATCCAAATTATTACAGGAATTTTCCTAGCAATACACTATTGTCCTAATGTAAACATAGCATTTAATAGAGTAGCACACATTTGTCGAGATGTAAATTATGGTTGACTAATTCGAACTCTTCATGCAAACGGGGCATCATTCTTCTTTATCTGTCTTTATATTCACATTGGACGAGGTATTTATTATAGATCATATTATCTAAAAGAAACATGATTAATTGGTGTTACAATTTTCTTTCTAGTAATAGCAACCGCATTTCTAGGATATGTTTTACCCTGAGGACAAATATCATTTTGAGGAGCGACCGTTATTACCAATCTACTATCAGCAATTCCATACTTAGGAACATCCATTGTACAATGAGTATGAGGGGGATTTGCTGTTGATAATGCCACCTTAACCCGATTTTTTGCTTTCCATTTTCTCCTCCCATTTATCGTCACAGCCATAGTAATAATTCATTTATTATTTTTACACCAAACTGGATCGAGAAATCCATTAGGAACAAAAAGAAATATTGATAAAATTCCATTTCATCCTTTTTTTTCTTATAAAGATATTGTAGGATTTCTTATTATAAGATTTATATTAACATACTTAACCCTATCCCAACCTTATCTCCTTGGAGATCCTGATAATTTTACACCAGCTAACCCTTTAGTAACACCTGTCCATATTCAACCAGAATGATATTTTCTATTTGCATATGCAATCCTACGATCAATTCCTAATAAATTAGGAGGAGTAATTGCTTTAGTAGCATCAATTGCAATCCTATATATTCTCCCATTCACCAATAAAAAAAAATTCCAAAGAAATCAATTTTATCCTTTTAATAAAGTTCTATTTTGAATTCTAGTAACTACTATTATTTTATTAACATGAATCGGAGCACGACCTGTTGAAGATCCTTATATCACCACAGGACAAATTTTAACTGTAGTTTACTTTTTTTATTATTTTATTTCTCCATTTACAGCCAAGGTCTGAGATAATATTTTATTCAAATAGTTAATGAACTTGTACAAGTATATATTTTGAAAATATAAAAAAGAAATTATAATTTTCTATTAACTTTGTACTAAATTTTGTTAACTAAATAAAATAGATAATAATCAAAAATTTTAGCCCAAAAAAAAATAAAAGAAAATTTAAAGAAACAGGCAAATATCTTTTTCAAGCTAAATATATTAACTTATCATAACGAAAACGAGGCAGAGTTCCCCGGACCCAAATCCAAAAAAATGAAATAAATGTTAACTTTAAAAAAAATACATAAGAAATTAAATCACCACCCAAAAACAATAAACAACAAATTATACTTATAAACAAAATACTAGAATATTCAGCCAAAAAAATTATAGCAAAACCCCCCCTACTATACTCAACATTAAAACCTGATACTAATTCAGACTCCCCCTCCGCAAAATCAAAAGGAGTTCGATTAGTTTCAGCCAACCTTGATACTAACCACATAAAACACAAAGGAAAAAGAAAAAAAATAAACCAAATATATTCCTGATATTTAAATAAATCAATTAAATTGACTCTCAAAATTAAAAACAAAAAAGATAATAAAATTAATGCTAATCTAACTTCATAAGAAATAGTTTGAGCAACAGAACGAAGAGAACCTAATAAAGAATATGAAGAATTAGAGGATCAACCAGCCAATATAACAGTATAAACCCTTAAACTAGAAACACATAAAAAATATAAAACAGAAAGTTCAAATCCTAAATTTACAGTAACAAAAGGTATACATATTCATAAAAACAGAGAAAGAAACAAATTCAAAACAGGAGAAAAATAATATAAATTAAAATTTGATATAAAAGGAGTTGTCTGCTCTTTAGTAAATAATTTAATAGCATCACTAAAAGGTTGCAATAAACCAATAAAACCAACTTTATTAGGACCCTTACGAATCTGAATATAACCTAAAACCTTTCGTTCTAATAATGTCAAAAAAGCAACACCAACTAAAACACAAATAATCAAAATCAAATTACAGAAAATCATTATAAAAAAATCCTTAAAAAACAAGTGTTATTTGTATAAAAATATACATATAAAGATTCTAAATCAATTACACTAATCTGCCAAAATAACACTAATATTCTAAATAAAAATAAATTATTAAATATTTGGTCCTTTCGTACTAAAATATTTTAATTAAATAAAGATAGAAACCAACCTGGCTCACGCCGGTTTAAACTCAGATCATGTAAAATTTTAAAGGTCGAACAGACCTAAACTTTCAGCTTCTGCACCAAAATTTAATTTTAATCCAACATCGAGGTCGCAACCCTCTTTTTCGATTAGAACTCTCAAAAAAGATTACGCTGTTATCCCTAAGGTAATTTTTTCTTATAATCAAAAATAATGGATCAATAATTCATAAATCAATGTAAAAATAAAAAAAAGTTTTATTAATTTTTTAATCGCCCCAACCAAATAAAATTAAATTTTTAATTTAAAAATTCTAAAAAAGAAAAAAATTCAATTCTATAAAACTCTATAGGGTCTTCTCGTCTTTTAACAAAATTTTAGCTTTCTAACTAAAAAATAAAATTCTAAAAAATTAAAAAGAGACAGTCATTTTTTCATTCAGCCATTCATACCAGCTTTCAATTAAAAAACTAATTATTATGCTACCTTTGCACGGTCAAAATACCGCGGCCATTTAAAAGTTCATAGGGCAGGCTAGACCTTAAATTATAATCAAAAGGCCATGTTTTTATTAAACAGGTGAAAAATAATTTGCCGAATTCCTTTTCTTAACCTTAAAATAAAAATTTCTTAACAAAAATTTATACTAATTAAATCATTATTACAAAAAGTACAAAATTAATTAATTAATTTTAGTAAAAAAATTAAATAAAATATAAATTAAAAAAACAATGAATTAAATATAACATCCTATAAAATATGAAAACTTCTAATCCTAATTTAACAAATTAATATTTTTATTTTAATAATATTTTTTCAAGCTAATCCCTAAAAAAATAACTTTTTAATTAAAAATTATAAAAAATAATAAAATTTTAAATTAAAAAACAAATTAAACTTTTTTCCTAAAAAACCAGATATATTTAGAAACGAATAACATTTCATTTCTATTCTCATATTAAAAATATTTATTTCACAATAAAATATATATAAAAATAGATCTTCTAAATTCGGGAAAAATAAATTTTTATTAATAAATCAATTTACCCTGATACACAAGGTACAAAAAATAAATTCTTCTTATTATTGTATAAATAAAACCCTTCACAGTACTAATTAACTATTAATAAAAATAATTATTTCAAAATAATAAAAAATAAGATATTAATGCCATTATAAAATAAACTCAAAAAAAAATTAATTAAAATTACTCAAGTTAAGTTGAATTTCACAACTAACTTTTTAATGTAAATAAAATGCTTTATATCAAGCTCTAACCCGTTCTTTCTAGGCTCACTTTCCAGTAAGCCTACTTTGTTACGACTTATTTCACTTTAAAGTGAAAGCGACGGGCGATATGTGCATATTTTAGAGCTATTTTCATTTTAATAAAATAATTAAAATTACAATCAAATCCATGTTCATATTTATATTTCAATAAATAATCCCCTAAATACTAATAATGTAACCCATCTCAACTTATTCATACGCTACACCTTGATCTGATTTCCTTTTTAATAAAAACTATGAATATTTAAATTCTTAAAAAATATTCAAACTACGACGATATGTAAACAAAGAAAAAGTAAAATTAATCGTGGATCATCGATTACAGGACAGGTTCCTCTGAATAGAATAAAATACCGCCAAAATCTTTAATTTTCAAGAACATAACTAATACTAATCTAGAAATAAAATTTACATTCCAAATAATAGGGTATCTAATCCTAGTTTAAAAAAAAATTTCCCAGAATCATTTTCCAAAAATAAATTAATATTAAAATTTAAAATTTCACCTAAAAAATCTTAATTATAATTTTAAAAACAAATTTACTGATTCCAAAAAAATTAAATTACATCATTTGTCTAACCGCGGCTGCTGGCACAAATTTAGCCAATGTTAAAAATAATTCCTAAATCTAGCTTACACTAATTATTTAAATTCCTTTACTGCAAAAAATAAATTTTTAATTATTAAAATCAAAAATTATAGCTAAAGCTTACATGTAAAAAAAAATTAAACTTAATTTCCAAGTAAAAATAAAACTTTCCGAAAAGTAAATAACAAATAAACATAATAATCTTTCCTCCCTGCAATTTTTTGGCCCCCCAGCCCGTTTCTTATCTTAAGATTTTAATCTATTCCCCCTATCAAAAGATAACTTTTACTTGAATAATAAATTAACAAACATATTATTATATTCAAATATAACCATATTTTATATTATTAAATATTTGATAATAACTTATTAATGACTTAATAATTTGTAAATAATAGGGTTTTTTTTTTTTTTCGTTATTTTTTCTCTTTCTATAAATATTTAATATATTAATATAAATAAATATATTATATATATATCTATAATTATATTTAATATTAAATTATAATATATTAGAATAATACTATAATAATTATATATAAATAAATATAAATATATATATATATATAATAATATTAAATATAATATTTAATATATATATATATATACTTAAAGATAAATAAATTCTATAACTTTCTATCAAAATTCTAAATTCTAAATAATATAGCCATTTCTCTCTCTCTCTAATAGCGGTTATTAATGATCATAACATTGAATTGTATATTAATAGGTTTTATATAATATATAAACAACAGCTTTGTTAACATACTATATACTTTCTATATTTAAATTGAATAAATAGATATTTATATACTTTCTATATATTTATAATTATATATTAATATATAAATTATTTATATATATATATATATTTATTTGTTTTAATTAATTAAATTTTTACTATATATAAAAAAATTAATAATTTTTTGATAAAAATCGACTTTCTAAACCAAATTAGAATAAAAACAAAATTTTAGTACAGTCAAGCCCTTACAAAAAAATTATTTTTTTTATTAAAAAAAAAAAAAAAAAAAGGTTATTTTTTCTTATTTTAGCTTTACTTAAATAATATGTTTAGCAATTTTTTTTTCTTTAGAAAA